AAGTAGCTATTAGACCCTTTTCTGACGAATCATATAGTCCTACAATTTCATCGACTAATAGGGTTATCAAAAAAATTGTAATTAGAATTGAAACAATCGAAAACGAGATATGTGTAAATATATGTTCTAAAGTCAAAAATATCATAAAAAAAGGGTTCCGGAATGGAAATCAGGAATTGAATTCATTATACGACTTATTGTATCTCTTTTAGAAGATCCTGTGCCGCCACTCGGACTCGAACCGAGATGCTCTAGCACTGCTTCCTAAGAGCAGCGTGTCTACCGATTTCACCATAGCGGCTTGCTTGAAATCATAATAACCTATTCATATTCCATTTTCCAGATTGAAGTAGTTAATTCAATACAATATTCTTTAGGAAACGTAAAAATTTATGAATATAAATTCATTTAAATAGTTATTTGAACGTTCAATAATAGTACTTATTATCATTTCTTTATTATCATTTTAGGATGTCAGTTATATTGAAACAATTTAGTTTTCGCATATTTTATGTTCTCCTGGAATGGAATTGTTGTAACTAGTTAGTTCTGCCCCCCCTATACAGAGATAGAATTAAAAAAAAAAAAAGCCCTTTGTTCTCTTTTTTTTATATCACAATTTGAGTACGACATCCAAGGACCTTATATAACTATTTATATAGCTTTTTATCCAACGTTAGAATTTTTTTGTTGTGTAGAGACTTTTGTTAGGATTTTCAAACCAATTTGTTATTGGATTGGGCATATCATATACTAAAAAGTGTCGATCTCTATTGTAATTGTACCCTACTTAAAAAAAAAAGAATATGAAAGAAGATAGAGTTAAAAAGATATGATATCTTATCTATCTTGATCAATTTGGAAGTCCAAATATAAGATCTATTTTGAATCATTCAAAATTAACATATTGTTTGTATATAATATTTATCTAAAATGGGGAAGGGATTTTTTCGAGCGGATTTAAAGAGGGGGTATAAGGGAGGATATATAGTGATTCAGGAAAATAATGATTTATAAAATTACAAAACAAGTTTTTTTTTTAATTAATTTCAACGACCCGCCTAAAGAGCTTACTTCTATATGCCCCTCTATAAATATAGGAAAAGGGAAAAGAAAAATTTATAATTGTGATAATTATTATTGTGATGAATGTGTCGATGGGGAAAATAAGACTCCCCACCCTCAAAATGATAAAACATACTAAAAAAAATAGTTCAAACTTTGTATCGTGTGTTTATTTTATTTTTTTTTTTCAAACAAAGTATCACTTTTAGAATTCAGTATACAAAAAATTTATTTTTTTTTCATACCATACATAAGACATAAGAGAAAAAATGTATTTTTATTATAAATTATTATAAATAAACGAAATTAACACATTTTTGAGTCAGTCCGCTTCAGATTATTCCAACCTTTGGTTATTTATTTGTCGGCACAAAAAAACTTTTTGAATTGCCCGTAGAAAGAGATTTCGCTAATGAAAAAGCTTTTAACGCTGCCCAATATCCTTTCCTTTTCCAAAAACTTTTACGAATACGCTTTTTTGACATAGAAGTACGTTTTTTTGGAACTGCCATTTAAAAATTAAGAGATTTCTCATTGCTATAGTTGGATGTGAAAGACATCTATTGTTCAAAACGAATCCTTCTTTACTATTCATTATATATCTATTCATTAGTAGATATTTATTTATTCTTTAGATGATACTCTTGTTAGAAAAAATCATAGATATGTGAAAATTACATAAAATTCGGGACAAAAAAAATATGAGATGTCATAAAAAAACCAAATTTTTCTATTCTATACAATATTAGGACAAAAGAAAAATATTTATTAATTGGTATCCTTATATCTTCATGTTGAAATCTATACTATATATCTATAGGATTTGTTGCAGCACCATAGAAATTAAATTGGTTGAAGTGGATAAAATATAAAAACTTACATTTTAATCTCTATCTATTTTTGTCATCTTACATTTATACATAAAATAATAAAAAAATGCATCGAAAAATTTAAGAACCCAACCCTTGCCTAATTAAACTAATAAAAAAACTTTACTCTTTGTTTTTGTTTATAAGTAAATACTAATTGGTTAAGTTCAAAGAGAGAGTATACCTCATTTTTTTTATTAAATTAGAATGAGACTAGTAGTCAATCTGGGAAAGGATACATGGATTGATAAAAGCTGTTTTAGTCATTCCTTCTTTTACTTTTAATTCTTTAAATTTTATTCTTTTCCACGGAAAGGAAGGAAAGTGATAGATATTATAGTGGTTTCTATAAACATAAATTTCTTTTATGAGACTCGAAGACAATCAATCAGTTCCACAATGAATTAGTTAATGATTCTAAATAAATAAACTAATAGTTCTTATTTTATTGGGTTAAGTTCTTAACTTTAGTAGATGTAGATCTTTTTATTCATATTAGAATCAAGTACTGGTTTTGGTTCAATTTTGTATTCTTGCTCTCTGTTTATAAATTTTCATTTTATATACTTGCAATCTTATTTAATAATTAAATATTTTATAATTAAGATAAAAAAATAAGTATTTAAGTTATTTTTCACTAGTAACTTGGTTATATTATTTGATCCATTATAACTTCTTAATTTTAATATTTGAATTATTAATGAAAAATTTTAAATTAGTAAGAATATAAAATTCTATTTTAGTTCTTGCATATCTTGATTTTTCTTTTTTAGTAACTCTTATTGAAAGAGATAAGATTTGGTGAATCGGAAACAATTTTTTAAGAATAAAAAGGTTTTATTGTTTTATGGAACATACATATCAATATGCATGGATCATACCTTTCGTCCCACTTCCAGTTCCTATTTTAATAGGAATAGGGTTGCTCCTTTTCCCGACGGCAACAAAAAGTCTTCGTCGTATGTGGGCTTTTCCCAGTGTTTTATTGTTAAGTATAGTTATGATTTTTTCACTCGATCTGGCTATTCAGCAAATAAATAGCAGTTCTATCTATCAATATGTATGGTCTTGGACCATCAATAATGATTTTGCTTTAGAGTTTGGTCACTTGATCGACCCACTTACTTCTATTATGTCAATCTTAATTACTACCGTTGGAATTATGGTTCTTATTTATAGTGACAATTATATGTCTCACGATCAAGGATATTTGAGATTTTTTGCTTATATGAGTTTTTTCAATGCTTCCATGTTGGGATTAGTTACTAGTTCTAATTTGATACAAATTTATATTTTTTGGGAGTTAGTTGGAATGTGCTCGTATCTATTAATAGGTTTTTGGTTCACACGACCGAGTGCGGCAAATGCTTGTCAAAAAGCCTTTGTAACTAATCGTGTAGGGGATTTTGGTTTATTATTAGGAATTTTAGGTCTTTATTGGATAACAGGTAGTTTTGAATTTCGGGATTTGTTCGAAATATTCAATAACTTGATTTATAAAAATCAGGTAAATCTTTTATTTTGTACTTTGTGTGCCTTCCTATTATTTGCCGGTGCAGTTGCTAAATCTGCCCAGTTCCCCCTTCATGTATGGTTACCCGATGCTATGGAAGGTCCTACTCCTATTTCGGCTCTTATCCATGCTGCTACTATGGTAGCAGCGGGAATTTTTCTTGTAGCCCGACTTCTTCCTCTTTTCATAGTCATACCATACATAATGAATCTAATATCTTTGATAAGTATAATAACAGTACTATTAGGAGCTACTTTAGCTCTTGCTCAAAAAGATATTAAGAGAAGTTTAGCCTATTCGACAATGTCTCAATTGGGTTATATGATGTTAGCTCTAGGTATGGGGTCTTATCAAGCTTCTTTATTTCATTTGATTACTCATGCTTATTCGAAAGCATTATTGTTTTTAGGATCCGGATCCATTATTCATTCAATGGAGGCTGTTGTTGGATATTCTCCAAATAAAAGTCAAAATATGGTTCTTATGGGTGGTTTAACAAAACACGTACCAATTACAAAAATTGCTTTTTTATTAGGTACACTTTCTCTTTGTGGTATTCCACCTCTTGCTTGTTTTTGGTCCAAAGATGAAATTCTTCATGATAGTTGGTTGTATTCACCAATTTTCGCAATAATAGCTTGTTCCACAGCTGGATTAACTGCATTTTATATGTTTCGGATATATTTACTTACTTTTGAGGGACATTTAAACATTAATTTTAAAAATTACAGTGGCAAAACAAGTAGCTCGGTCTATTCAATATCTCTATGGGGTAAAGATAGTCCAAAAACTATTAAAAAAAATTTAAGTTTAGTAACTTTATTAACATTAACGCTGAATAATAATCAAAAGTTTTCTTTTTTTTCGAATAAGACATGCCAAATTGATGGTAATGTAAAAAAACTGACAAGACCCTTTATTACGCACTTTGAAAGAAAGAATGCTTTATCCTATCCTCATGAAGCGGACAATACTATGTTATTTCCTCTGCTTATATTGGTCCTATTTACTTTGTTCGTTGGAGTCATAGGAATTCCTTTAAATCAAGAAGGAGCGGATTTATCTATCTTATCGAAATGGTTAACCCCATCTATAAACCTTTTACATCAAAATTCGCCTAATTCTGTGGATTGGTATGAATTTGTCACAAATGCAATTTTTTCGGTCAGTATAGCTTATTTCGGAATATTTATAGCGTCCATTTTATATAAGCCTGTTTATTCATCTTTACAAAATTTGAACTTACTAAATTCATTTGCGAAAACGGGTCCTAAACGAATTTTTTGGGACAAAATAATAAATGTGATATATCGTTGGTCTTATAATCGTGGTTACATAGATGCTTTTTATACAGCATCTTTAACTAAGGGTATAAGAGGATTAGCTGAATTAACTCATTTTTTTGATAGACGAGTAATTGATGGAATTACGAATGGGGTTGGTGTTGTGAGTTTCTTTGTAGGGGAAGGCTTTAAATATGTAGGGGGGGGGCGCATTTCTTCTTATCTTTTCTTGTATTTATTTTATGTATTAATTTTTTTAGTTTTCTTCTT